TGCCACTCGAAATCAAGATATTGGGATTGGACTTATAAATCGATTCATAACCTTTCGAGCACAACCAATATATATTAGAACCCCCTTTACTTGCAGGAGTACATCTTGGATCTGCCAATTATGTTATGGTCGGAGTCCTACTCATGGTGACCTGGTCGAATTGGGAGAAGCTGTAGGTATTATTGCAGGTCAATCAATTGGGGAACCAGGGACTCAACTAACATTAAGAACTTTTCATACCGGTGGAGTATTCACAGGTGGTACTGCCGAGTATGTACGAGCTCCTTCTAATGGAAAAATAAAATTGAATGAGAATTTGGTTCATCCCACACGTACCCGTCATGGGCATCCCGCTTTTCTATGTTCTATGGACTTGTATGTAACTATTGAGAGTCGGGATATTCTACATAATGTAAATATTCCACTAAAGAGTTTGATTTTAGTTCAAAATAATCAATATGTAGAATCAGAACAAGTAATTGCTGAAATTCGTGCTGGAACGTCCACTTTTTATTTTAAAGAGAAGGTACGAAAACATATTTATTCTGAATCAGAGGGAGAAATGCATTGGAGTACTGATGTACACCATGCACCTGAATATACATATGGTAATGTTCATCTATTATTAAAAACAAGTCATTTATGGATATTAGCAGGAGGTTCGTGCAGATCTAGTATAGTGTCTTTTTCGCTCCACAAGGATCAAGATCAAATGAATCCTCATGCTTTTTCTGTCGAAGAAAGATATATCTCTGATCTATCAATGACTAACGGTCGAGTAAGATATAAATTGTTAGATACTTCTGATAAAAAAGATAAGAAAATTCTTGACTATTCAACAAGACCTGATCAAACCATATCTAATGGTCATTGGAATATTATATATCCTTCTATTATCCAAGGGAATTCTTATTTCTTGGCGAAAAAGCGAAGAAATAGATTCATCATCCCATTACAATATGATCAAAAACGAGAGAATGAACTAATACCCTGTTTTGGTATTTCAATCGAAATACCAAAACAGGGTATTTTACGTAGAAATAGTATTCTTGCTTTTTTTGATGATCCACGATACAGAAGAAATAATTCGGGAATTACTAAATATGGGACCGTAGAGGTCAATTCAATTATCAAAAAAGAGGATTTGATTGAGTATAGAGGATCAAAAGAATTTATTCCGAAATACCAAATGAAAGTAGATCGTTTTTTTTTTATTCTCGAGGAAGTGCATATTTTACCTGAATCTTCATTGATAATGGTCCAGAACAATAGTATCATTGGAGTAGATACACAACTCGCTTTAAATACAAGAAGTCGAGCAGGCGGATTAGTCCGCCTGGAGAGAAAAAAAAAAAATATTGAACTAAAAATATTTTCCGGAGATATTTATTTTCCTGGAGAGGCAGATAAGATATCTAGGCACAGCGGCATTTTTATACCACCGAAAACAAAAAAAAAAAATTCTAAGGAATCAAAAAAATTGAAAAATTGGATCTATGTCCAACGGATCACACCCACGAAGAAAAAGTATTTTGTTTCGGTTCGACCCGTAGTCACATATGAAATAACTGATGGCATAAATTTAGCAACACTTTTTCCTCAAGATCTCTTGCGGGAAAAGGATAATGTCCAACTTAGAGTTGTCAATTATATCCTTTATGGAAATGGCAAGTCAATTCGAGGAATTTTTCACACAAGTATTCAATTAGTTCGCACTTGTTTAATATTGAATTGGGATCCAGAACAAAATGGTTCTCCGAAAGAGATTCGTGCTTCCTTTATTGAGGTAAAGGGAAATGATCTGATTCGAAATTTCATGAGAATTGAGTTAGTAAAGTCCAGCATTTCGTATATCGGAAAAAGATATGATAGGGCAAGTTCAGGATTGATTTCCGATAATGGATTAGATCGTACAAATATAAATCCTTTTTACTGCAAGGTTAGTATTCAATTACTTACACAACATCAAGGTACTATTGGTACATTGTTGAATCGAAATAAGGAATGCCAATTTTTGATAATTTTGTCATCATCCAATTGTTCTCGAATTGGTCCATTCAATGGTTCGAAATATAACATGATAAAAGAATTGGATCCCATAATCCCAATTAAAGATTTGTTGTGTCCTTTGGGGACTATTGTTCCTAAAATGGTAAATTTATATTCATTTTACCATTTAATAACTTATAATCAGATTTTGTTAAAGAAATATTTGCTACTTGGTAATTTTCAACAGACTTTCCAAGTACTTAAATACTGTTTAATAGATGAAAATAGGAGGTTTTATAATCCCGATCCATGCAGTAACATCATTTTGAATCCATTCCATTTGAATTGGCATTTTATCCATCACGATTATTGGGAAGAGACATCTACAATAATTAGCCTTGGACAATTTTTTTGTGAAAATATATGTCTATTCAAATACAAACCGTACATAAAAAAATCTGGGCAAATTATAATTGTTGATGTTGACGCTTTAATTATAAGATCCGCTAAGTCCTATTTAGCCACTCCAGGAGCAACTATTCATGGCCATTATGGTAAAATATTTTACGAAGGAGATACATTAGTTACATTTATATATGAAAAATCAAGATCTGGTGACATAACACAAGGTCTTCCAAAAGTGGAACAAATCTTAGAAGTACGTTCGATTGATTCAATATCAATGAACCTTGAAAGGAGAGTTGAAGGTTGGAACAAAGGTATACCAAAAATTTTTGGAATCCCCTGGGGATTCTTGATTCAAGCCGAGCTAACCATAGCTCAAAGTCGTATCTCTTTGGTTAATAAAATCCAAAGGGTTTATCGATCTCAGGGGGTACAGATCCATAATAGACATATAGAGATTATTGTACGTCAAGTAACATCAAAAGTGTTGGTTTCAGAAGATGGAATGTCTAATGTTTTTTCACCTGGGGAATTAATTGGATTGTTGCGAGCGGAACGAGTGGGGCGCGCTTTGGACGAAGCGATCTCTTATCGCGCAATCCTATTGGGAATAACAAGGACATCTTTGAATACTCAAAGTTTCATATCCGAAGCAAGTTTTCAAGAAACCGCTCGAGTTTTAGCAAAAGCTGCTCTACGAGGTCGTATTGATTGGTTGAAAGGCCTGAAAGAGAATGTTGTTCTAGGTGGAATTATACCTGTTGGTACAGGATTCAAAAAATTAGTGCACCATTCAAGTAAGGAAAAAAACTTTTATTTGGAAATCAAAAGAAAGAATCTATTTGACTTGGAAATAAAAGATCTTTTGTTACACCATAGAGAATTATTTTGTTCTTATGTACCAAACAATTTCCATGAGACATTAGAACAATCATTTACGCGATTTCATGATTCCTAAGAGCGGATTCTTTTACTTTAACTATCTTTAACTATCTTTTAATTATCTGTTTTTAATTATCTGGTCTGGCTTTTCTTTTAACTTAACTATCTTGTTCTTGTTCGAATATTGATAAAAAAATAAGTAATTAAAAGACATTAATGGTTTGTACTGTGTATTAAAGGTCAATTCCCGGCAGAAGGTTCCATCGGAACAATTACTTATTTCAAAGTACCTCGTCTCTTTGTTAAAGTAAAAAAAAAAAAAGGAAGTGTGGGAAAAATGACAAGAAGATATTGGAACATTAATTTAGAAGAGATGATGGAGGCCGGAGTTCATTTTGGTCATGGTACTAAGAAATGGAATCCTAGAATGGCCCCTTACATCTCTGCAAAGCGTAAAGGTATTCATATTACAAATCTCACTGGAACTGCTCGTTTTTTATCAGAAGCCTCTGATTTAGTTTTTGATGCGGCAAGTAGGGGAAGAACCTTCTTAATTGTTGGTACCAAAAATAAAGCAGCAGATTCAGTAGCATCGGCTGCAATAAGAGCCCGGTGTCATTATGTTAATAAAAAATGGCTTGGTGGTATGTTAACGAATTGGTCTACTACGGAAACGAGACTTCAAAAGATCAGGGATTTAAGAGCAGAACAAAAGATGAGTAAACTCAACCGTCTTCCCAAAAGAGATGCGGCAATATTGAAGAGAAAATTATTTACCTTGCAAACATATCTCGGCGGTATCAAATATATGACGAGGTTGCCTGATATTGTGATCATCGTTGATCAGCAAGAAGAATATATGGCTCTTCGAGAGTGTGTAATTTTGGGTATTCCGACGATTTGTTTAATCGATACAAATTGTGACCCGGATCTCGCAGATATTTCGATTCCATCCAACGATGATGCTATAGCTTCAATACGATTGGTTCTTAACAAATTAGTATCCGCAATTTGTGAGGGCCGCTCTAGCTATATAAGAAATCCTTGATTATGATTAAGTTAATTTTGGGGGGATTTTTTGGATTCGGTTACTATTCTTGAATAAATTGAATAAAAAAAAGCAAAAAGGGTAAGTGCGAGTATATTGATAATATGTTATTATATTACGTGATTTCTTGGTATCCTATGTAAATTCTTGATATTTTAAATATACAATTATATACAATTAATGAATACAATTTTTGATTCATATTGGTGAGTTGAAAAAGAGATAGAGATGGTTGAATCAAAATAATTTCTTTTTTGAAGTTAAATTTCTGCTAGAGGACAATATGAATGTTATACCATGTTCCATTAAAACACTCAAAGGGTTATACGATATATCGGGTGTAGAGGTAGGCCAACATTTATATTGGCAAATAGGAGGTTTACAAATCCATGCCCAAGTACTTATCACTTCTTGGGTAGTAATTGCTATCTTATTAGGTTCAGTCATTATAGCTGTTCGGAATCCACAAACCATTCCGACCAACGGTCAGAATTTCTTTGAATATATCCTTGAATTTATTCGAGACTTAAGCAAAACCCAGATTGGAGAAGAATATGGCCCTTGGGTTCCCTTTATTGGAACTATGTTCCTCTTTATTTTTGTTTCTAACTGGTCAGGTGCTCTTTTACCTTGGAAAATTATACAGTTACCTCATGGAGAATTAGCTGCACCCACGAATGATATAAATACTACTGTTGCTTTAGCTTTACTCACGTCCGTCGCATATTTTTATGCGGGTCTTAGCAAAAAAGGATTGGGTTATTTTGGGAAATACATTCAACCAACCCCCATCCTTTTACCAATTAACATCCTAGAAGATTTCACAAAACCTTTATCTCTTAGTTTTCGACTTTTCGGAAATATATTAGCTGATGAATTAGTAGTTGTTGTTCTTGTTTCTTTAGTCCCTTCAGTAGTTCCTATACCTGTCATGTTTCTTGGATTATTTACAAGTGGTATTCAAGCTCTTATTTTTGCAACCTTAGCCGCGGCTTATATAGGTGAATCCATGGAAGGTCATCATTAACTAGCTTTTCGAATAGTCTTTTTTTTTTTTTATTCTATCATTAAGCAATCCCACATGATTCATGATAATCCAATTGGATGAGTAAGATAATAGTGTATGATTCCATCATCTAGAATTGTAGGAGAAAAGATAGACAATATTCCAACATAATTCTAAAAAAAAGAAGGGCTGGGGAGGTTATAGTTAGAGTATAATATATGTAATAATGTCTATAGGCTCTAAACCCCCGTCTATTTTTCTAGGAATTATTCTATTCCAGAATCAATTAAAAAAAATTAGGATGGTTTACATTATGGAAGAAAAGAATGGATATGTGATATTAGAATCACATTAAATATTCTTTAGTTATATGAGATAAGTCTATCCATAATATCGCTATATTACATAACTATATAATATTTATTTTTTTTTTAGTATTGTTTATTTTATTCATTTATTTATTATAGTATTGTAAGGCTAGAATTTCTATTTTTCCTAATTACAACCAATCCTATAATCATAATCTGGATCCTCATTATTCATATTTGTTATGTTATATATGAACAATATACAACATATAATAAATATATATATTTATTATCCGGTGTAATTCAAATTGAAATTAGATTCAATTCATTATATATTTCATTATATATTTCTTATTATATATTTCTTATTTATATATTATATATTTATTTATTTATATATTATTTATTATTCTTAATTCCTTAATTCTTATATTTTTATATTAAAAATTTTTGTTATTATTTTATTTATTCTTATTTGATAATATGTATAATATACAATACAAATTACAAATAATATAATTTATTATAATTATAAATAAATAATTAATAAATAAATTTTTAATTTAAGTTAAGATATTAATTATTAATATCTATTGGTACTTTTTTATTACATAATATGTATTACATATTAACTTTTTTATTACTATTACATATTAATATATATATTTTATTATATTAATTTTTATTTATATTGGATTAATTTGGTATTAAATTAATTTGATAATTTGATTGATATTGATTGCAGCTCACACTGCATTTAGATAGATTTCAATATCAGTCCTTCTCTTCTAGCAATTTTTTTTTTTAATGAAAAAATAAATAAACTTAACAATAGTGTAGTGTAGTAAAGAACGAAGAATTAAATGAAAGAATGGTTCGAAACAAAGAAATACAATAGTTACAACTGTATGCATATGGATTTACAAAAACTCTATGATAGTTAAAAACTAAAAACGAGATAGTTCTGACGATTCCGTTTTTTAATTTAGTAATTAATATTATTATTTCAACTTGGAGTTTTTAGTTACTTTGACCGCTGGATCTTAATTAAAAAAGTCATAATTGATTGGTTGATTGTATCATTAACCATTTCTTCTTTTTTGTTTTGTGTGAGGAACTTACCATGAATCCACTGATTTCTGCCGCTTCCGTTATTGCTGCTGGATTGGCCGTGGGGCTTGCTTCTATTGGACCTGGAGTTGGTCAAGGTACTGCTGCAGGCCAAGCTGTAGAAGGTATTGCGAGACAACCGGAAGCAGAGGGTAAAATACGAGGTACTTTATTGCTTAGTCTAGCTTTTATGGAAGCTTTAACAATTTACGGACTGGTTGTGGCATTAGCACTTTTATTTGCGAATCCTTTTGTTTAATCCTCAAAATATAAAAAAGTACCTTAGAGACTTTTTTCTTATTAACTATTAACTTACTATTAACTTGGAATTTTCCTTTGCTTCTTAGAATTATATTAACACGTTACTAAAAAATTACTTATTTATTAAGACAATACCTAGGAAGGGTTGATTTGAAGATGAGGAATTACCGCATTCACTTGCTTTCTTCCTTTCTGTCTTTAGCTTAGTACAATAGAAAACTTTTTTATTTTCATTGTTTGGAAGTGTTTCAACAAATGAAATATTTTTCAATTGATATCAGATCTAAAACCTAAGTCTAAAGTCTAAGTAAAGTATCTTATTAGAAAATTTTTTAAAATGTAAAAAAATTTAAACAAAACAAATGAAATTACTAGATTTCTTTTATTCTCATTAAATAAATAAAGTGGAAAAAAAAAAAGAAATCGATCAAAAAAAAGGGGCGATCGGAGTGATACAAAAAGAACTCTGTTCTTTGTTAGTCCTATCCAAA